CAATTCAAAGAAATTATATCTTCTACCAAGATATTTACTGAAAAAGCAGAAGCCCTTTTGAAGGAAGCTATTCAGGAACAAATTGAGCTCTTTCTACTTCAAGAACAAACATAAATTTTTCATTCTTATTCCTAGTCTAGCCTCAGCACAAGAGTAATTGTTGAGAAAACTTTCTGATTCGAATCATTAAAAATGGGTTTCTTGACATAGCCATAAAAAAATAGTTGGAAAAAATTGCGTCCAATAGGATTTGAACCTATACCAAAGGTTTAGAAGACCTCTGTCCTATCCATTAGACAATGGACGCTTTTTTATTCCTATTTTCTTCTTTCGCATTCTTCCCTTTACCCCCTTTTTTCGTAAAAAATCTGATTGCACATAAATTTATTTATTTTTATGGAATAAAAAACTAAGGATACATATTCAAATTGATGATGTATGTATATAAGAAATTTGGAGCGGGTAGCGGGAATCGAACCCGCATCGTTAGCTTGGAAGGCTAGGGGTTATAGTCGATGTTAGTTGATCATTTTTAACACCTCTAATTCAAAACCGAACATGAAATTTTTGTTTCATTCGGCTCCTTTATGGGAAATCGATATATTTCCAGATCTAAGGCCTAAACGAAAAACAGAAATAAAAAAGTTACGATGTATAAAAAAAGGGAGTCTTCCTAAATCCGAAGAATAAAATGAGATCCATAGCATCTACGTCAGCTTATCTGTCTGAATGACTACTCGCTTTCTAGATGATCCCTCTAAAGTAGGGAGATTATACCAAATCCGTCTAGTCTAGTTACTTCGTTCCCTATTTCTACTCGGAGGATCCTGAGGAAAAGAATTTTGTTTCCACCGAGCTCAAACAATATGCTGACGATTTTAGTAAACCAAAACCGTCCTTCTCTGGCTATTTGGCTTCAATTTTTCTTTTACAACAACAAAATTGAGGATCTAGTTACGATTGGAAATAAACTTTTGAATCTTTATCCATAGATCCTTTACTCATACTTAATACTCATACTTATTCTTCAAAATTGGAAGAGAAGAGTTGATCCAACTAAAAAAATTATGCTTCGCGACTCCATAATACATTTTTTTATTGAATTTTGGATACAAATCGTGAGAATGTATATTATTCTTAAAATATGCCATTGAAAGGTAAAGGATTAAACCCTTTTTTTTTAAATAAAGTTTTTGATCAGAATATGAAAAAAACTGAAGGAACCCTTAACCATTTAAAGAGTTAAAAGAACGAATCGCACTTTTACCACTAAACTATACCCGCTACAACATATATTTTTGTATATAAATGGACCGTTTGTCGAACAAAAAAAGAATGAGACGCAATCCAAATTGGATCAGAATCATGTGTTTACGTGTACGCTGACAACGCCCGAATAATAGCAGAAAGCTTATTTAAATACCTAAACTTAAAGAAGGTTTTTATTTGCTGGGAAGTCATTAATCATTACTGGGAGCCCCGACCTGAAGAAGTTATTGAAGCTAGACCATAAAAATGATGAATTATATATCTATATATATGTGGTTCTTTTTTTTCAATTTGATTTTCAACTTCAGATCTTATGTTATGAATTTGGTTCAATTGGATCTCAAGTGATAAAGCTTATCCTTTGAGCAAGTAAATAAATGTCTTTTTCTACTATTATAGATATAGAAATATGTGTTTATAGAAACATGTGTGTTTAGTTTAATTTTAATATAGGATATTGTATGTAGGATATTGTTTAATTTCATATTAATATTTTAATATTAATATATAATATATGTATGATATATGTTTTTTATTACAGTTTTCCAGGTAAGTAAAGTAAATTGATAAAAAAAAGAATAAAAAAAAAAAATAAGAATTTAAGAATTATATTATTAAATTATATATTTATAATATATAATATATAAAGAAAATAGAACATATATTATATATTATAAATATATAAAAAATAGAAATATATAAATATAAATAAAATCATTGGATCTATGAATGATTCATTGGATCAAAAGAAGTACTCTGGCCCAGCCAGTATTTAACCGGGCTGGGGAATAAAAGAAACTTTTGTACAAAATAAAATGAAGTAAGGTATCCTTTCTATTGGGAATATCTGTTTCGAATCATTGATCAAAATTTAATTGCTGATCAAATTTGTAGATATCATTTATTTTTTTTTCTATTTCTATATCGTTAAAACTAGGATTTTTAGAAACCTTTACTTCACATATCAAATAAAAACTTTTGCAAATTAGATTAAAATTAATTGGGAGAGATGGCTGAGTGGATTAAAGCGACGGATTGCTAATCTGTTGTACGAGTTATTCGTACCGAGGGTTCAAATCCCTCTTTCTCCGCTGCTTATGATCACTTGATAGTTTTGAATTCGAAAAAAATCCTGATCCCTAGATTTTCTTTTAATTCTTAGTTAAATCTAGGGAATAGATAATATGAAAAAAAAATTCCGAAAAAAATAAAATAAAGAAAGACTAACTCTTATTTTCATTCCTCACGCCCAGGATTACGTCCCGGATCATTAGATAAGAATCCGAAGATGAAGAGAGAAACAAAGAATATCACCACGGTGTAAACGAAGAGTTTGAGAGTAAGCATTACACAATCTCCAAGATAAGAATAAGATCATTTTTTTGAAAAGGGGAATAGATTACTTATTTTTGTACCATATATACTATTTTTACACGCCAAAATAAAAAGAAAATTTCACGAATTTTGTTTTTCTAATTTCTAATAAGATTCTTATTCTTTTGCTACCAAAAATTTCTTATCATATCCACAATTAGGTATTGTTTGTGGCGACCTAATCCTAATAAAGTGCTGCCCGTCCTAAGGTCGGAATGAGGAAATAAGCTAATCAAAATTCATCACCAACCAGGGTTCCTTAATTCCATATACAATAATTTCTCTTTTTGAATCGAGTAATATAAGGCATATTCGATCTTATCCATTTTTCAAATCTTTTTTTTCGAATGAATCATGAAAGTATTAAAGATTTCATCTAAAACTTACAGCAGCTTGCCAAACAAAGGCTAAGAGAAAAAAGAGTACAGGTATGACGGGCATAACGTCTACGATTGGATTGAAAAGGGCATAAGCCTCGGGTAATTTGGCGAAGAAAAAACCACTCATACTCGAATAAAAGACAGAATTAAGACAGATACACATTAAACTAAAGATATTAAGCATAACAAACATTTTGTTATTGTAGATGATATAATTTGATTTTGATTTACTTATTTTCCTTTTCCTAAGAAGTGAAATAAAAAAAGAAGGTCAAATAATCCTTTTTTCTCCGAACTTTCCCAAATTCAAAATCCTTTTTTACGTTCCGAAAAAAATAATTAATAAGGAATTATACTCTCATACAATATCTTAATTGAATTATATGTAATGATCAATCGATCTTTTTTTTATTCTATATCATATGTGTCGAATCCTAGTGACAATGTATATGATAGATATTTGAGTTGGAATTGACGAATAACCAATATCATTATTAGTGTTTATTAGTGTCGAATAAAAATCGAAATGGGGCGTGGCCAAGTGGTAAGGCAACGGGTTTTGGTCCCGTTACTCGGAGGTTCGAATCCTTCCGTCCCAGATCGTTTCTGAATTCTAAGAAAAATTCTCAGAATGATATCTTTTCTTTCATTTGTTTTCTCACAAATATAATCCAGCGAATAAAAAAAGGGGTTTAAATGAATAATTGTAAATCAGTGTAGTGTGTTGACTGAGATATTTATATATTCCATATATTTGAAATTGATGATATTTGAAATTGATGATGGAGTTGATGAGAAGATTCTGGAATCCGAAATAAACGTATAAAATGAATAAACAAGGCCTGTGATGCTATGCATTGTTATTGTAGTCTTTTATCTCATTAACAACATTCAGTTAAGTGAAAAGTATTCGCGATTCCTTAACCATCCAGGATTGCCTTCGGTAACAATTGTTTGTTGTATATGATGGATACGAAAGTATCATACTCCTATGATTCAGGTTTTTTCTTTTATTTCATATGTAAAGAATAACGATCTTAATCTTACCTTACACAAAACCCTTTATATTTCATACCTATGAAAACAAATAAATTAGATTTTCAATCTACCTTCCCACTTTAAATCAAACCATTGATAATTCAATTGGATATGGTAAAGTTTGCGTCTATTTAGTGAATGAAATATCTGTTAAAAATCTTTATCTACTCATTGTGATTGTGTCCATTTGTTGATTGACTTAGAAATATCATTCAATCATGACTGGAATTTCAAATTATGATGTTGAAGTCGGAGGGATTCTTTAATTTTTTTTTCAAAGGAATCTTTGGTACTCGAAGAGCTGTGATATATCCATCTATATATTATTGAAAAATTTCTATTGAAAAATTTATGACCTTTTCGGGTTATTGGAGTCATTGGAATATCTTAGATTTTTTTGTTTCGGGACTGAAAATAAATTATATTACTTTTTCTATTATATTACTTTTAAGTCTAAAGGGCCCTTTTGTTTGAGGTCTATAGTTTTTTATTTGTTCGAGAAAAATGGAGCCTTCCCTAAGGTAAGGGTTTACCTTACCGAACAATCTATTGAAGATATAAATAAAATAAGTCTTAAACTTGTTTATTCGTCTTTTTAGAAATGTTTATTATTCATATGATACAATATAATATGGGGGTTTATAAATAATAAATTGGATTCTTTCTAAAACTTTTCTGGATAGATACTATATATCTATTATATAGAATATAGAAAATGTGTACTATTTTTTATATACTGGTTGAGCCAATGACCATTATGATTACATATTATTGAATCAATTCTATATCAGTTCTAATGAAATTATGAAATTAGAGAAATTTTATGGTAAAACTTCGTTTAAAACAATGTGGTAGAAAGCAACGTGCGACTTGAAGGACATTATCGACTGTCGATTGATTTTTATATTCGCCATCTTCTATTCTAATCTTCTAATCTTCTATTCTAATCTTCTATAAGAATTAAGATCCTCTTGGCTCGACATAGTTTGTTCTGTTTTATCAGGAACCTAATTAATTTGTGTTGGATTGTAAATAGTACATTGCGGAGCTCGAACAGAAAAGAAAGTATTGATTTTTTCTCAGGGGAAAGAATCTAGGGTTAGTCACAATCAATAAACTAGACAGACTTTGTTAGTATATCTCAATATATAAATTGAAAGGTTCAAATTTGAAGTGAAGAGTAAAGGGGTGGGAGTAACTAGTATTTATCTTTGTGTAATTAGTGTAATTATTTCCTCCTTTTTTTTTGCTCTATTCATATTTTTATTTTTCTTGTTAGTGGAATCCCCAAAAGGAGGTTAATCTTGTTTATTGTATCTCTATTGATTGAATAAATCCGATATTTTTGCTCTTCCTATTCTTTATTTTTTCCCATCCAATTTATTATTTTAGTCGTTCCAATCCAATAAACATAAGTCATTATTTGATTTACTTAATTTGATTTGTTTTCTCAACATTCCATTGATATTGACAATGGTGTATTGAACAAATATAATTAATTCGATCATAAATAAATAGATCTGTTTACACCCACCCCATATTGATTGGGTTTTCCTTCAGTTCAACCAAATGATGTGATGGTTTGACGGATTTACTCTCTAATTATAGATTATAGAAGACAATATAGAAGACAAGGCGTATTTTATTAATGAAAATCAAATAAATAAAAAAAAAATGGATAAGTCTGTCAATTTTGACATTTCTATTAGGAATTTGTTAGGAATTTGTTTGTTGTTTTTTAATTTAATCGGATTCGCCCATTTTGGTATTTTGGTGGTTCTAATTGATTAGAACATTCTTCTTTTTTGAGTTCAATGTTTTGTCGGGGTTGCGCAGTGCAATTCAATTAATCTTTTTGGATTTCGATCGTATTTACGGATCATATTTATCCGGGTTGCTAACTCAACGGTAGAGTACTCGGCTTTTAAGTGCGACTATAATCTTTTTTCACATTTGGATGAAGCAACGAATTCGTTTAGACTATTGGTAGAGTCTATAAGACCATGACTGATCCTGAAAGGTAATGAATGGAAAAAACAGCATGTCGTAATAAAATTAAGAAATTTGGAATTTTCATTTCTTTTTAAGTAGAATTTTTTGAATTTATCCTTACCGGATCGTTACAAAATATATTGTTTTGGTTTTTGGAAGGGTACAGAATTGATTCTCAATTTAGAGTTAGGTCTAGTGACTAAATGGATAGAGTCTTATGGCCCAATTCGGGTAAAATAAAAAGAAACGAACTTATGTTCTTAAATTTGAATAATTAAATTACCCGATCTAATTAGATGTTAAAAATTAATTAGTACCTGATGGGGGAAAGGGTTCTCCTGAGAGTGAACCATTGATTCCTTTTTTTTTTTTTAATGAATCCTAACTATAATATATAATATATTAGAATTATGGGTTGGAGACAGATGTGTAGAAGAAATAGTATACTGATAAAGAAAGTTTATTCCAAAGTCAAAAGAGCAATCAGGTTGCAAAAATAAAGGATTTTTCTACTAACGAATATAAATATAAATAAATATAAACCGATTGGATAGAAAAGGAGAGAAAAAATCTGTTGATTGGATTCCTTGTCCTCGGGATATATATTTCTTACTCTACTATATACATACATAATACATATCCTGTTCTGACCATATTGCACTATGTATCATTTTATAACCCAAGAAATGCCTCTTGCTTTCTGTTTAAGTAGAAATGAAAATGGAAGAATTACAAGGATATTTAGAAAAAGATGGATCTAGGCAAAGGCACTTCCTATTCCTATATCCACTTCTCTTTCAGGAGTATATTTACACACTTGCTCATGATCATGGTTTAAATGGTTCGATTTTTGTGGAAATTTTGGATTATGACAATAAATCTAGTTCAGTACTTGTGAAACATTTAATTACTCGAATGTATCAACAGAATTATTTGATTTATTCAGCTGATGATTCGAACCAAAATCGAATCGTTGGGCACAACAATTTTTTTTATTCTCAAATGATATCAGAAGGTTTTGCAGTCAGTATGGAAATTCCATTTTTACTGCGATTAGGATCTTCCCTCGAAGAAAAAGAAATACCTAAATCACAAAATTTGCGATCTATTCATTCAATATTTCCCTTCTTAGAGGATAAATCATCACATTTAAATTATGTGTCAGATATATTAATACCCCATCCCATCCATCTGGAAATCTTGGTTCAAATACTTCAATGCTGGACTCAAGATGTTTCCTCTTTGCATTTATTGCGATTCTTTCTCCACGAATATCATAATTCGAATAGTTTCATTACTCCGAAAAAACCTATTTACGTGATTTCAATTTCAAAAGAAAATAAAAGATTTTTTCGATTCCTATATAATTCTTATGTATTTGAATGTGAATTTGTATTAGTTTTTTTTCATAAACAATCCTCTTATTTACGATCAAGGTCCTCTGGAG